CAAAAATAAGAGCTTGGATACCACTTGTAAATAATCCAAGGAACATGACAGGGATAGGAACCACTAAAGGTACTAACGAAACAAGAACAACAACTACTAATTCATCAGCTAATATATTTCCAAACAGGCGAAAACTAAGTGATAAGGGCTTTGTGAAATCTTCTAAGATGTTAATAGGTAAAAGGATTGGAGTTGGTTGAATATATTTCCCGAAATAAGCTAACCCTTTTTTAGTAAGACCCGCATAGAAATATGCCACTGACGTGAGTAAAGCCAAAGCAACCGTCGTATTTATATCATTCGTGGGTGCGGCTAACTCCCCCTGAGGTAATTGTATGATTTTCCAAGGTAAAAGAGCGCCCGACCAATTAGAAACAAAAATAAAGAGAAACATAGTTCCAATAAAAGGAACCCAAGGACCGTATTCTTCTCCAATTTGAGTTTGACTCACATCTCGAATGAATTCAAGGACATATTCGAAGAAATTCTGAACGCCGGTCGGAATGGTTTGTGGTTTCCGAACAGCTAGCGCAGCGGAACCTAATAAGATAGCAATTACAACCCAAGAAGTAATCAGTACTTGGCCGTGAACTTGGAAACCCCCGATTTTCCAATAGAAATGTTGGCCTACTTCCACACCGGATATCTCGTATAACCCTTTTAGTATGTTGGTGGAACCTGATAAAAGATTCATATTGCTCTCTGACAAAAAGAAAACTTTAAACGCAATTATTTTGATTCAACCATCTTTTTCTTGACTTAACTACTTGAATCGTATATTTGGAATACCAACTAATCCCACTCTATGCCCAGTTCTTTTTATCTCGTTTTTGAGATTCAGAAATAGTAAGTGATTCGATAAATCTATGAGGGTTCCGAAACGACATAAGTTCTTTTTCGTCTTATTAATTACGAATTTATTAGAGACTCAGAACGGCCCTCACGAATTGCGAATACTAATTTGTTAAGAATAAATCGGAGGGAAGAGATAGAATCATCATTCGCTGGAATCGAAATATCTGCGAGATTGGGGTCACAATTTGTATCGATTAAACAAATTGTTGGAATTCCTAAAGTGATACATTCCCGAAGGGCCGTATATTCTTCGTGCTGATCAACGATGATTACAATATCGGGTAAGTCTGTCATATATTTAATCCCGCCAAGATATCTTTGCAAGTGAGATAATTGTCTTTTCAAAATGGCCGCATCTCTTTTTGGAAGACGATCCAATCTTCCTGTTTTTTGTTTGGTTCTCAAGTCTCTAAACTTCTGAAGTCTCGTTTCTGTAGTCGACCAATTCGTTAACATCCCGCTGAGCCATTTTTTATTAACATAATGACACCGAGCCCTTATTGCAGCCCGTAATACTGAATCAGCTGCTTTTTTTTTAGTGCCAACAATTAAGAATTGTTTTTTCCTACTGGCTGCATCAAAAACCAAATCACAAGTTTCTGATAAAAAACGAGCAGTTTTAATAAGATTTGTAATATGCCTACCTTTACGCTTTGCAGAGATATAAGGTGCCATTTTAGGATTCCATTTTCGAATATCATGGCCAAAATGAACTCCCGCTTCCATCATCTCTTCCAAATTTATGTTCCAATATCTTCTTGGCATTTCTCCCCACACTCCTCCCTCTTTTTGTTTGTTGAAAACAACAAAAAGAGACGAGGTACCCTGAAAAAAAAGTGTTCCGATGGAACCTTTCCTTCTACCAGAGATTGGCCCGAAAGACAGGGCCAAGCCGTTCTTCTTTTCTATTCATTATTATTTTGATTACTCTTACCAAATCAAATGACTGGATCAAATCCAAATATCGATCCTTTTAAACTCAAAAGGGCGAATCTGCTCTTAGGAATCATTAAATACTAGAAATGATTGTTCTGATGTATCGTGGAAATTCTTTGAAAGGAAAGAATCAAATAAGGTTTTGTGGTGAACTAAAATATCTCTCATTTCCCCCTCGAATAGATTCTTCTCTTTTATTTCCAAGGGACGATGCTTATGTTGCTTTGGAGGGTGCACTAATCCTTTGCCTTTGAATCCAGTACCAACCGGTATCATTCCCCCCAGAACAACGTTCTCTTTCAGGCCTTTCAACCAATCGATACGACCCCGGAGAGCCGCTTTTGCTAAAACTCGAGCAGTTTCCTGAAAACTCGCTTCAGATATGAAACTTTGAGTATTCAGAGACGCTCTGGTTATTCCCAATAAGACAGCTCGGTAACAGATGGCTTCTTCCAAAGCGCGTCCCATTCGTTCCGCTCGCAACAATCCAACGAGTTCTCCGGGTAAAAAAACATTAGATAGTCCGTCTTCTGAAACCAACACTTTGGAGGTTATTTGACGGACAATAATTTCGATATGCCTATTATGTATCTGCACGCCCTGGGATCGATAAACCTTTTGGATCTTATTAACTAAAGAGATACGACTTTGCACTATAGTTAGCTCAGCACCAATCAAGAATCCCCAAGGAATTCCAAGAATTCTTATTATACATTTGTTCCAACCCTCCACCCTCTTTTTGAGATTCATTGATATTGAAGCAATTGAACGCACTTCTAACACTTGTTCCACTTTTGGAAGACCTTGCGTTATATCACCAGATCTTGATTTTTCATAGATAAATGTAACTAATGTATCTCCTTTAGAAAGCATTTTCCCATAATGACCACGCACAGTTGCCCCGGGGGTAGCCAAAAAGGGCTTAGCTGATCGTATTATTACAGAGTCAACTTGAACAATTAGAACTTGACCCGATTTTAGATGCGGTCCTTTTTTGGCTATCCGTACATTTTCACAAATAAACTGCCCAAGACTAATGATTGTAGATGACTTTTCACAACAAGTGTAATGCAAAAAATCCCAATTTAAATCAAATGGATTCAAAATGATGTTTTTGCGCGGATCGGGCTTCACAATTTTCCCATTTTCACCCATTAAAAAATATTGAAGTACTTGAAAAGTCGGTTTCAAATTGTCAAGTTGAAAATAGTTAGTTACCAAGATCTGATTAGAAGTTATTAAATGTGAAAATGAATAAAAATTCGCAATTTGAAGGCCTGTTCCTAAAGGACCCAACAATTTCCTAGTTGAAATTGGGGGGTCCTTGTGACTGAATTCTTTTATCACATCAGGAGACTTTACATCGTTGAATGGACCTAGTCGCGAACAAGAACAATTGGATGCTGACAAAATTATCAAAGATTGGCATTCCTTATTTTGATTCAACAACGTATGGATAGTTCCTTGATGTTGGGTAAGGGATTCTCGAATCCTTGCTCTGGAATAGGAATAAATGGAAGAAAAGGGGTTGATCCTGGTGCAATCTGATTCACTCTCGGAGATCAACCCTGAACCCGATAGATCAGTCCTTTTGATAGTATACGAAATAGGCGATTTTGCTAAGTCGATTCTTAGAAAATCTTGAATCAAACCATTTGTCCTTATTTCAACAAAGGAAGCACGGGCCTCGTCGTTAGAAGAACTTTTTTTGTCTTGGTCCCAATTCAATACTAAACAAGTCCGAACTAATTGAATACCTGTCTCCGAACTTGCCCGAATTAGCGTGCCGTTTCCATAAAAGATATAATTGACAATGTCAAGTTGTACATTATCCCTTTCTTGCAGTATATCCGGGGGTAAAAGTCTTACTAAATTTATCCCATCCGTTATTTCATATGTGATTACAGGTCGAACTAAAACAAAATAGTTTCTCTTGTTAAGTGTGAGCCGTTGGATATAGAGCCATTTTTTTTTTTCCTTGGAATTTCTCTTTCCTGTTCTTGGTGGTATCAAAACGCCACTATGTTGGGAGATCCTTGCTGTCTTTCCAGGAAAATGGATCTCTCCAGAAAAGATTCGAAGTTCAATTCTTTTTTTTTTTCTCTCCACTCGGACTAACCCGCCTACTCGGCTTCTTGTCTTTAAAGTGATTGGTGTATCTCCTCTAATAATACTATTGTTTCGTACCAGTATCAAAGAAGATTCGGGTAAGAGATGCACTTCCTCGGGAATAAAAAAAAATCGATCGACTTTTATTGGGTCTTTTGGCTTTAATTCCGTGACTCCCCCATACTCAATGAAATCCTCTTTTTTAACGATTGACTGCATTTCGATTGTTTCATATTTAGTAATTCCCGAGTGCTTTCTTCTATATTGCGGATCATCGAAATATGCAAGAATACTGTTTTTACGGAAAATCCCATTGCTCGGTATTTCAATTGAGATCCCCAAAGAGGGTGTTAGTTCATTTGAGATCCCCAAAGAGGGTGTTAGTTCATTCTCGCGTTCTTGAATCGCTTGAAGTGGGATGATGAATCTATTCCTTCGCCGCTTTGCCAATAAATCAGAATTCTCGTCGAGAATGGCCGTATATCTGAGATTACAAAGACCCGTACCTATGATTCGATTCCGTTCTGAAGAATTAGGAATCCCACCCTCCCTTTTACCAGAACACTCCAACCTAAAGAATTTTGGTCTCGCTTGATTAGTAGTTCCTGAGGGGTTAGAAATAGATCTTCGTTTGCCAGAAAGAGAATGGGCGTTCATTTGATCTTGATCCTTGTGAATCGAAAGGGAGACGAGACTGGATCTCCAGGGTTCCCCTAATAATATCCATAAATGACTTGTTTTTGGTAAGAGATGAACATTCCCATATGTAAATTCCGATGCATGATATACATCGGTATTCCAATGCATTTCGCCCTCTGAATCAGAATAAATATGTTTTCGAACCTTCTCTTTAACACTCAAAGTGGCTGTTCCTGCGCGCATCTCCGCAATTACTTGCTCTGATTCTACATATTGATCATTTTGAACTAAAAGAAAACTTTTGGATGGAATACGCACATTGTGTATAATATCTTCACTCTCAATAGTTACATATACGTCTATTGAACATAGAAAAGCAGGATGTCCATGACGTGTACGTGTCGGATGAACCAAATCCTCATTGAATTTAATTTTTCCATTAGAAGGAGCTCGCACATGTT